GAATGGTTCGGAACAAAGAAATGGAAGAACTAGAACCGTATGGATTTCCAAAGACTCCATGGATAGGAACTAAAAACGAGATATCGAAGTAGTTCTGATGATTCAGTATATCATCACTTCAATTCGGAGTTCTTAGTTACTTTGACCGGGTGGATCTTAGTGATGGAATAATAAGTAATAATTCATTGGTTGATTGTATCATTAACCATTTCTTTATTTTGGTGCGAGGAACTTACCATGAATCCACTGATTTCTGCCGCTTCCGTTATTGCTGCTGGATTGGCCGTAGGGCTTGCTTCTATTGGACCTGGAGTTGGTCAAGGTACTGCTGCGGGCCAAGCCGTAGAAGGTATCGCGAGACAACCAGAAGCAGAGGGTAAAATACGAGGTACTTTATTGCTTAGTCTGGCTTTTATGGAAGCTTTAACAATTTACGGACTGGTCGTGGCATTAGCGCTTTTATTTGCGAATCCTTTTGTTTAATCCTATTCTATAAACGTGAAAATACGTACTTCTTTTCTTATTTTATTGCCGTCGACTTACCGCTTGCTTCTTCGAATTATATCAAAACTTCACTCCACTTCTTCGTTGAGACAATACTCCGGGGAAGGCCTGATTTGAGGATGAGGAATTAGTAGATCCACTCGCTTTCTCACTTCCCGTCCTTAATTTAATGGAAACCCCTTTTGACTTTTAGGAAGCGTGTCAGGTATTTCGCAATTGACATGAAACCGGGGACCTAATAAGTATCTTATTGGGAACTTCAATTGAAATAAAATAATAATAAAGAATCCATTTTTGAAATTTGAAAATGATTTCAAATGAAATGAATATATTCATATTTAAAATAAGTCAATTAATAAAAAAAAGAAATCAATAATAAAAAAACGGGACGAAGTGATACAAAAAGAACTCTGTTCGATTTTGTTAGTCCTATCTATAAGAGGAGAGCATATGAAAAATGTAACCGATTCTTTCGTTTCCTTGGGTTACTGGCCATCCGCCGGGAGTTTCGGGTTGAATACCGATATTTTAGCAACAAATCTAATAAATCTAAGTGTAGTGCTTGGCGTATTGATCTTTTTTGGAAAGGGAGTGTGTGCGAGTTGTGTATTTCAAGAATAGGCTGGATCCAACCGGCTGCACTTTTCTTTTTTTTTTTATTTTATAAATAGGGAAGAAAGGTGCACGATCTCGACGAATTACTTCTGAATAAATTAAGAAATCATATGTAAGAACCATAGCATTTCGTGACTCATTGGTAAATCAACTTTGATTCTCTATCAACCAATAATGTGGGACCATTAACATGGTTAAAGCTAAACCGCCTGAAGTCCAGGCACAACATGGTACTCTTTCTACCACTACGTTAGTACGGAGATGGTTTCAAAATGAATAGTTGGCAATTTATCCGATATAGAACACTCATATCGATAAAATGATTTGAACCATTTACTGGAAAAATGGGTGTCTCGCCCTTTTTTTATCCAATGCTGAATCGACGACCTATGTATAAAATAAGAAGAATTTTTTGGATTTGAAGAAAAAAAAACAACTTTGCTGACAATTACAGATTTTTTTTTGTTCTGGTCGGAAGAGTCCTCTGAATATTCTGGTCTTGTATCAGTTTCCATATCTTGGAATACGAACAGAGAAGAGAGGGTAGGCTCATTACATTAAAAGATATGGGAATGCTCATAACATAAGTAACTGAGCGTGAGAGCCAAATGAATCGAAAGATTCATGTTTGGTTCGGGAAGAGATCATGGAAGTGAAGTTGTGAAATGAATGGGAAAATAATCTACTTTCATTAAGTGATTTATTAGATAATCGAAAACAGAGGATTCTGAGTACTATTCGAAATTCAGAAGAACTACGCGGAGGAGCTATTGAGCAGCTCGAAAAAGCCCGGGCTCGCTTACGGAAAGTGGAAATGGAAGCAGATGAGTTTCGAGTGAATGGATACTCTGAGATAGAACGAGAAAAACAGAATTTGATTAATGCCACTTATGAGAATTTGGAACGATTAGAAAATTACAAAAATGAAACCATTCATTTTGAACAACAAAGAGCAATTAATCAGGTCCGACAGCGAGTTTTCCAACAAGCCTTACAAGGAGCTCTAGGAACTCTGAATAGTTGTTCGAACAGCGAGTTACATTTACGCACCATCAGTGCTAATATTGGCATGCTCGGGGCCATGAAAGAAATAACTGATTAGCCCTTTTACTGTAGGCATTTATTTTTTTTTTTCTTCCCTTTGTTTCCGAAAAAGAATTAAGAGACACTAATGGTAACCATTCGAGCCGACGAAATTAGTAATATTATCCGTGAACGTATTGAACAATATAATCGAGAAGTCACGATTGTGAATACCGGCACCGTACTTCAAGTAGGCGATGGCATTGCTCGTATTCATGGTCTTGATGAAGTAATGGCAGGGGAATTAGTAGAATTTGAAGAGGGTACAATAGGCATTGCTCTGAATTTGGAATCAAAC